ATGCTAATGGTAAGCAAGAAGATTGTTTACGAAGAAACAATAAGAAAAACTCATATTCTGATACATAAGAGTTATATAGGAATCGAAATAGTCTTTTATTTTTTTTTTTTAAAAGAAAAAAAGATTTGATTGAAGTAATAAAACTATTCCAATTCGAATAGTAGTTGAGAAAGAATCGCAATAAATGCAAAGATGGAACATCTTGGATATGGTATTGAAGGAGTTGAACCAAGATTTCCAAATGGATAGGATAGGGTATTTCTATATGTGATAGAGAATGCAAATGCAAAAATTTGTCTTCTAAAAACGAAAATATTGAATGAATAGAGCGTAAATTCTGAAACTTTGGTATTTCTTTTTCTTTCGGACAAAAAAATTCTCGTAGCGAGAATGGGATTTCTACAACGATCGCAAACCCCTCAGATAGAATCTGAGAAAAAAAATCAGAATAAAAATAATTTTTGTAATCCAACAATCGATCTTGGTTAGGATGATTAACCGAGTTAATCCAAAAATTCTGCTGATACATTCGAATAATTAAACGTTTCACAAGTAGTGAACTAAATTTTTTTTTATTACAACTAAGAATTTCCACAGGTTCGGAATCATTTAATCCATAATCATGGGCAAATGTATAAAGAAACTCCTGAAAGAGAAGTGGGTAGACAAAGTATTGTTGACGAGATTTATGTTTTTCTGAAATCTCTTCGAATTTTTCCATTTGTATTTCTACTTGAATCACAAAGAAGAAGCTTTTCTCGGTTTATCGAATGCTGATACATAGTGCAATATGGTCAGAACAGGGTGTTACATTTTTTAAAAAACCCTGGAAAGAAAGGGAGTCTAATCCACTTTTTTTTTCGCTCCTTTTCTATCCAATTAGTTTATGTTTGTTCTAATTTAGAAAAGAGAGCAGAACCCTTTTTTATTTTTGCAGGCCAATCGCTCTTTTGACTTTGGAATAAAGTCTCTTTATCAATATACTGCTTCTTTTACACATTCAATACATAACATCCTTTATTCAACCCATAATCAAGAATAATAAGGATTTCTAAAAAAAAAGAAAAAATAAAGGGCCCACTCATAGGAAAACCCAACTTTTCCCCGCATCCGGCACTAATCCATTTTTAACGTCTAATTAGAGCGGGGAGTTATTCCAATTAAGAAGTAAAGCTCGTTGCTTTTTATTTTACCAGAATTAGAGCCAGGCTCTATCCATTTATTCACTAGACCCAGAAAATAGTAAATTTTCTATTCCATTCCAAAAAGAATAAAAAAAAGAAATGAATTTTATTACGACATGCTTTTTTTTCCATTCATTACCCTTGAGGATCAGTCGTGGTCTTCTAGACTCTACCAAGAGTCTGGACGAATTTGTTGCTTCATCCAAATGTGTAAAAGATCATAGTCGCACTTAAAAGCCGAGTACTCTACCATTGAGTTAGCAACCCAGATAAAAAAGAATCTTAGATACGATCGAAATCCAAAAATCAATGGAATTACACCGCGCGCTTTTGCCAAACCATTGAACTAGCAAGACATAAAAAGAAAGATTTTATCGACCATGAAAAAGACTCAAATGCTAAAACGAACAGGTCCAGTTAAATTCTACTAAGGTTAAAAAAAAAAAAAGAATGACCCCAATCGTGATGGGAAAATTCTCCTTTTTTTAGCGATTTTTAATTTAATTAAAAAAATCTTCTATGAGAATACATGCAAGAGAAACACCCTTATCATTTGAGGGAAGTGTGTAGGCAGAAAAGTAGAATATGGAGTGAGGATAAAGAGACCTATCTATCTACAAATTCTATTTGTTCAAGAGACCTTTGTCAATGAAAATACAATGGTAAGAAAAAAATTAGATAAAAAAAGTAAATAAAATAGGGGTTTATGTTGGATTGGCACGACATAAATCCAAATAGGACTAAGAAAGAAGTAAATTGTATCTAAATAATTAGACAACGAGGGATACTAGTAATCTTTTCCTACTTTTTTATTCATTTAGTTCTCTATTTTAACTCAAAGTTCTTTCTTTTTCTTTAAAGAATTCGGCCTTCTTTAAAATATCATAAACAGTTCTTGTTGGTTGAGCACCCTTTTCAAGGAAATAGAGAATAGCTGGAACATTTAAAGAAGTTTGATTCTTTATCGGATCATAAAAACCTACTTTTCGAAGATCTCTTCCTTCTCTCCGAGATCGAACATCAATTGCAACGATTCGATAGACAGCTTATTGGGATAGATGTAGATAAACAATGCCCCCCCCTAGAAACGTATAGGAGGTTTTCTCCTCATACGGCTCGAGAAAATGATTCGAATTTCTTTCTATAATAATAGAAATTAGACTATGACGTGCATTAATTTCCTTACAGAAAAAACAAATTACATTTATACTCATGACTCAAGTTGGCTAATTTTGACTGACAGATTTCAAAGGTAAAATCCTTCTAAATTTTTTGAGTCGTCTCTAAACTCTTTTCTTTGTCTCATTTCGAACGAATTGACTTTTATTCTTTATTCTGATCCAATTCTGTTGTTAAGAACAATTTTAAATTGTGTTTACTTGTTCGGGAATGTTTTATCTTTAATTTGTTAAATCCTTGGGTTTAGACATTACTTCGGGAATTCCTATTCTTTGTTTCTTTCAAAAGAGTAGCAACATACCCTTTTTTCTTATTTCCTTCGATAAAGCATTTCCCTCTTCTATAGAAATCGAAGATGGGGGATTTATTCTGATAGACTTTTAATTAAAAGAGTTTTCCCAATCTTCCAAAATGGTATTTTCTTCTTATTTTAACCTTTCGATTTCTATATCAAGGATAGACTGACAAAGTTGGCCTAATTTATTAGTTTTCACTAACCCTAGATTCTTTCCCTTGATAAAAAATAAATTCTGTCTTCTCGAGCTCCATTGTGTACTATTTACTTAAAAACAACCCAAGGCAAATTTGGTTCGGAACGAATAGAACAGACTATGTCGAGCCAAGAGCATTTTCATTACTATGGAAAATGATGGATAGCAAAATCCACAATCGATCATGTCCTTCAAGTCGCACGTTGCTTTCTACCACATCGTTTTAAACGAAGTTTTACCATAACAAACATTCCTCTTTTCATTGCAAAGTGGTATAGGGAGTTGATCCAATATATATGGAATCATGAATAGTCATTGGTTTAGTTTTTTGTATACTAATTCAAACTTGCTATCTATGGAGCAATAGGGATAAAAGAAAGTAAGTATTTATCGGGGAAGCCTCTGCAAAGATCCAATTTATTGAAACCTATATTCTATCATATGAATGAAATATAGTTCGAAAAAGACAAATGAACAAGTTTGCTTAAGACTTATTTATTATTCAATTTCCATCCTCAACGAATAGCTCGAAATGATCAATCTTGAAGTGAGAAGAGAAGGAGGAACTCTTACGCAATAACTAAACTATAAGCCTCCAATACCAAAATAAAGAATACCAAAATAAAGAAAAAAATGAGTAAGTGAGGAGTAGAAGCATGTCCTGAATGTGACTGATAGACGCCTTTTTTCATGAAAATAAAGATACTCAATTTGACTGGACTTAAGACTTTATTATATTTTCTGAGAAAAAAAAGGAATGCTTAGAAATGCGTCTAATCTAAGAGTTCATAAGATATTATTATTCTCTTTAATAAAGTTTTGTCTCATGCGGAGTACAATATGATTTCATCTTTTGTTTCATCAAAAAGAATCTGGGACGGAAGGATTCGAACCTCCGAGTAACGGGACCAAAACCCGCTGCCTTACCACTTGGCCACGCCCCATTTCGGGTTTTATGCGACACTAATAAACACTATTATGTTTATTTGTTATTCGTCAATCCCATTTGAATTACATAAAAATGAAGGATATTCTCTTGCTAGTATTCTAGACATGCGGATAATATAGAATCAAAAAATGCATTGATCATTACATGGAATTCTATTAAGATATTATATGAAAGTCGAATTTCTTCCACTCTCATTTGAGAGTGCGAATACAAGGAGGTATTTTGTATTTGGGAAAGTCCGAAAAAAAAGATTTTGAATCTGCCTTTTCCTTTTTTCCTTAGAAAAATAACTCAATCAAAATCCAATTATTTACTCTACAAGAACGAAATGCTTGTTATGCCTAATATACTTAGTTTAACCTGTATCTGTTTTAATTGTGTTCTTTATCCGACTATTTTTTTCTTTGCTAAACTGCCTGAAGCTTATGCTATTTTCAACCCAATCGTGGATGTTATGCCTGTCATACCTCTATTCTTTTTTCTATTAGCCTTTGTTTGGCAAGCTGCTGTAAGTTTTCGATGAAATCTTTACTACTCCGTCTGCCAAATTGAATGTCTATTCATTCCAAAACGAAAAAAGTTATAAAAATTCGGTAAAAGCCAAGAAGTTTTATATTTTTACATTATGAACCTTCGATTCTAAAATGAAAATTATTCTACATTGAATGGATAGCTACAGCAATAAATTTGGATCAGCCTTTCTAACCCCCTGCACCTACGTTAAGCAGGTACCTTTAGGTACCCACACAATACTTAACCCTATTTTTGATATTGATAAGAGTGCTTATTATAAATGAATTCTTGAAAAAAATTGCAAGAATTCATTTTTGCATTTTTAGGTATCAAAATAAACAAAACCCATCCTAGTGGATCTGTGTGGTAAGGAAAAACAGGTAATCTATTCCTTAAAAAAAATATTGGAGATTTTGTAATGCTTACTCTCAAACTTTTTGTTTATACAGTAGTGATATTCTTTGTTTCCCTCTTTATCTTTGGATTCTTATCTAATGACCCAGGACGTAATCCTGGGCGCGAGGAGTAAAAATTCACATTTTTTTGTATTTTTTCTTACAAATTGGATTTGTTTCTTATTCTTACATTTATCTATGAGAAAATCCGGGGGTCAGAATTCCTTCCAATTCGAAAGTCCTAAATGATACGAGGGAGCGGAAAGAGAGGGATTCGAACCCTCGGTACAAAAAAATTGTACAACGGATTAGCAATCCGCCGCTTTAGTCCACTCAGCCATCTCTCCCCGTTCCAAATCGAAGGGTTTCCGTGATATGATAGAAGCAAGAAATAACGATTGCAAAAAAACCTTCTTTTTTCTTTCAAAAGTCTATAAAAATTATATTGCCAATTCCATTTTAGTTATATTCTTTTTTCTTAATGTTAATAAAAAAAACAAGAAAATTCTTGTTTTTTATTTCGAAAAATAGATATGGGCCGAGAGGCAATCAGATAGATTTTCTCTTTAGCGGGTATTTCCATATAGGACTTGTTATAATAAAAAAAGTAGGTTATAGAAAAAAGAAAAAACGCTTTTTTTCGATTTTTTATCAAGAAAGCAAAAAGGATTCTTATCAAACCCGCAATAAAATAGGAAACAAGGATAAAGTAAGTAGACCTGACTCCTTGAATTATGCCTCTATCCGCTATTCTGATATATAAATTCGATGTAGATGAAATTGTATAAACGAATTTTTTTTTATTTTCTTAGACTTAGGCCCTGCAAGACAAGAATTTTTCGCTATTTACGATTTTATATTCTTGTTATTAGATGCTCTATAGGAATAAGAATAAATCGCAACTCCTTTCCACTACGCATAAAAATTGATTTCGAAAGTCTTTTTTTTTCAGAATCCTCCATTTTTGTTCTTCCACCCATGCAATAGAGAGCAAATGGGAAAAGAGGGGTTACCTTTTTCATTTTTCCCTTAAAAGATAGGCTTTGAAATCGGAGTCATGGAATAATGGTGAATTCAAATGTTTAGTTCTTTAGTTCTATAGTATAAGAAGTATAAGAAATAAAGTATAAGAAAAAAAATCGAATCCAATTTATGGATTTACCATGACCTCGGTTGTGACTCCATAGATAAAAATGAAAAAATTTATATCTTCGAGACCATTGAAAAACGGCATTGCACGAGAAAGAAATCGTCCACAGATAATCAAACTATCATATGCCTTGGAAGTGATATGAGGTGCTCGGAAATGGTTGAAGTAATTGAATAGGAGGATCACTATGACTATAGCCCTTGGTAGAATTCCTAAAGAAGAAAATGATCTATTTGATACTATGGACGACTGGTTACGAAGGGACCGTTTCGTTTTTGTAGGATGGTCCGGCTTATTGCTCTTTCCTTGTGCTTATTTCGCTTTAGGAGGGTGGTTTACAGGGACAACTTTTGTAACTTCTTGGTATACCCATGGATTGGCTAGTTCCTATTTGGAAGGTTGTAATTTCTTAACCGCAGCAGTTTCTACCCCTGCCAATAGTTTAGCACACTCTTTGTTGCTACTATGGGGCCCGGAAGCACAAGGAGATTTTACTCGTTGGTGTCAATTAGGTGGCCTATGGACTTTTGTAGCTCTCCACGGGGCTTTTGCACTAATAGGTTTCATGTTACGCCAATTTGAACTTGCTCGGTCTGTTCAATTGCGGCCTTATAATGCAATCTCATTCTCTGGTCCAATCGCTGTTTTTGTTTCTGTATTCCTTATTTATCCACTGGGGCAATCCGGTTGGTTCTTTGCGCCGAGTTTTGGCGTAGCAGCCATATTTCGATTCATCCTTTTCTTCCAAGGATTTCATAACTGGACGTTGAACCCGTTTCATATGATGGGAGTTGCCGGAGTATTAGGCGCGGCTCTTCTATGCGCTATTCATGGAGCGACCGTAGAAAACACTCTATTCGAGGACGGTGATGGTGCAAATACTTTTCGCGCTTTTAACCCAACTCAAGCTGAAGAAACTTATTCAATGGTCACTGCTAACCGCTTTTGGTCCCAAATCTTTGGTGTTGCTTTTTCCAACAAACGTTGGTTACATTTCTTTATGCTATTTGTCCCCGTCACCGGTTTATGGATGAGTGCTATTGGCGTAGTTGGCCTGGCTCTGAACTTACGTGCCTATGACTTTGTTTCCCAGGAAATCCGTGCAGCGGAAGATCCTGAATTTGAGACTTTCTACACCAAAAATATTCTTTTAAACGAGGGTATTCGTGCGTGGATGGCAGCTCAGGATCAGCCTCATGAAAATCTTATATTCCCTGAGGAGGTTCTACCACGTGGAAACGCTCTTTAATGGAACTTTCGTTTTAGCTGGTCGTGACCAAGAAACCACCGGCTTTGCTTGGTGGGCTGGGAATGCCAGACTTATCAATTTGTCCGGTAAACTACTTGGCGCCCACGTAGCCCATGCCGGATTAATCGTATTCTGGGCCGGAGCAATGAACCTATTTGAAGTGGCCCATTTCGTGCCAGAAAAGCCCATGTATGAACAAGGGTTGATTTTACTTCCACACTTAGCTACCCTAGGTTGGGGAGTCGGGCCAGGGGGAGAAGTTCTCGATACTTTTCCGTACTTTGTATCTGGAGTACTTCACCTAATTTCCTCCGCAGTCTTAGGCTTCGGTGGCATTTATCACGCGCTTCTGGGACCCGAGACTCTTGAGGAATCTTTTCCATTCTTTGG